TTTTAACAATCTTTCTAGTTACTTCGTTCTCTATTTCTATTTGAGAGGATCCTAAGGAAAAGGGTTTTGTTTCCAACGAGCTAAAACAATATATCGATGTCTCTAGTAAACCAAAGTCATCGTTGAATAGCTATTTTGCTTCAATTTATTTCTTTAGAAATCGAAAAGAAAAGCGAAGGAAGGTTTAGTTACGATTAGAAATTTACTTTCTATCTTCACCCATGGATCCTTTAATCATACTTATTCAATTGGAAGTCTTGATCCAATTCAAATTCTGTTTCGCAATTTCATAATCCAACTTTTTAAATTTATAAATGACTCGGGGATAGAAATCACGAGAATGTGTAGTTTTTTTTTCTCGAATTGCTCATTTGAGAGGTAAAGGATTTAATCCTTTTAATTTGAAGAAATAAAGTTTTTAATCGGAATATGAATAAAACCGAAAGACCCTTTAACTATTAAAGGATTAAAAGAACGAATCACACTTTTACCACTAAACTATACCCGCCACAATATGATTATTATATACAAATGGACTTTTTGTCGAACAAGAGAATTGAGCATGATTAAGATAGGATTATTAAATTAAAGAATAATCAAAATAAGCGTTTTTCATGGGGAGATAAAAATTTAATGAGATTCGGAAAAAAAGTTTCATTTAATTTAAATTACTAAAGTTTTCTCTTTTGGTGAACAAGTTTTGATAGATATAGATCGCAAAAACACTAAAATCAGAACACAAAAATGCATTGTGGAAGAATCGATAGTTTTTAGTTGGGAAAATAAAAATATAAAACAATAAAGAATGTAAATAGTCTTTCTTCTTTTTGTTGTTGCTTGAAGATAAGATATTTAATTGATTAAAATTGATTAAAACAATAATTTTATAATTATAATTTTAAAATTATAAAAATTCTATTTATATTAAAATAAATTCTATTTATATTAAAATATATAATTAATATATATAATATAAATATATAAATAATATAAATTAATATAAATAGAAAAGCAAAAGTCTTTTTGTTTTCAAATCAAATAAATCATTAATTATCTATAATTCGTTGGGCCAAAAAAAGGGCCCGGCTAGGTACTGACCAGGCCAGGCCATCAGAATAAGAAGGGCTTTTCGAACAAAATCAACACAAAACTAGGAGGTCGTCCTTATTTTTCTTTATTTAGGTTGTTGGCACTTTCCAGCCCTTCCCTTTCGATAAAGGAAATTCCTGATTTGTCGATCTCTCTACATATTACATATTATACATATATATAGCAAAGAAGAGAGATAGCAAAGAAGAGAGAGAAAAAAAAACTCCTGACATTATGGGTAATGTAGTAATTAGCTTTTTCAATTGGGAGAGATGGCTGAGTGGACTAAAGCGTCGGATTGCTAATCCGTTGTATGAGTTATTCGTACCGAGGGTTCGAATCCCTCTCTTTCCGTTTTCGTTGATGACTTGATTTATTTTTTTTTTCAAATTTTGAAAATCTTAGTTAAACGTGTAGAATATAGATAAAATCCTAAGAAGATTTGAAAATTAATCAAAAAAACCCTTAGGATCTTATTCTTCACGTCCGGGATTACGTCCCGGATCATTAGATAGGAATCCAAAGATAAAGAGAGAAACAAAAAATATCACTACGGTATAAACAAAGAGTTTCAGAGTAAGCATTACACAATCTCCAAATTATTTTTTGAGAAAAAAAAGAGAATAGATCTTCCATTTTTCTACCACATATCCTATTGTTTTTTTCTATAAATAGAAAAAAATTTTTACAAAACAAATGCATTTGTTTTTCATTAACAAAAATATCTTTCATCTCGAAATTAGATATTGTGGTAGACCCTAATAGGGTTAGGGTCTTTTGCTGCAAAAGGGGTCAAAAAATGAAGAGAAGAAATGGGTGGTAAGCCGGCCACTAGCTCAATGTTCGAATCGAGGGTTCATACTCTAAAACTTATCTGATTTTTTCAATTGTTAGAATTTTTTCTCGAAGAAATCATGTATTTTCTAGGATATTATTAATATTATTATATATATTATATATATTATATATTATTAATTCAATATATATTATTAATTCAATTAATAAGGATTTCATCGAAAACTTACAGCAGCTTGCCAAACAAAAGCTAAAAGAAAAAAAAACAGAGGTATAACTGGCATAACATCTACGATTGGATTCAAAAAAGCATAGGCTTCGGGCAATTTTCCGAAGAAAAAACTACTCGAAGAAAGGGAAGAATTAATACAAATACAGATTAAACTAATGATATTAAGCATAACAGACATTTTTGTGTTCTTGGAGATAATTACATTTTGGTTGGGTTTTTGATATAAGGAAAAAGGAAGAAAGTCAGTTACGGTAGACAAAAAATCCTTCTTCTTTTTGAAGCCACCCAATCACAAAATCCTCCAATTCTCAACTTAAAGGAGAATAGAAGAAATCATACTTTCATACAATATCTTAATTGAATTCTATGTAATGATCAATAAATTTAGTTTGAATTCTATATCTATATGTATCAACATCCTACTACCCGGTTATTCTATAGATATAGATATTTGGGCTGGAGTTGACAAACAACCAATAGCAATTTTATTGTTTCTTAGTTTAGATTATAAATTGAAATGGGGCGTGGCCAAGTGGTAAGGCAACGGGTTTTGGTCCCGCTATTCGGAGGTTCGAATCCTTCCGTCCCAGAGGATTTTTATGCTATTGCTATAGTATTCCTATATATTGCTATAGATAATGGAGTAGTCAGGAGTAAATCAGTATTAATTTAAATATCTGTTCGAATCTCATTAACAAATGATAAAGTTCCATAACATATGTTTTATAACATATTTTTTTATGTTATGGAGCCAATGTATTTTTTTTCTATTTCATTTTTTAGGTATTTCGTGGTTGACTCTAATGAAAAATTGGAAATCTATGGAACGATTGAGGCAGGGATGATTTATCCTATTCTTTTTATTCACTTTATGACAAGATTTGATTATTGAAATATTACTCAACCCTATCCCTATGTTAAACAAAATACATATAAACATATAAAATGAGGAAATATTTAGCTTATATGGTATATATGTATCGTTCTATTTCAATGCAAATAATTTTTATATTTTTATTTTCGTAATCAGATGAAAAAAATAAAGATTCAAATCTTTACTTATATCATTTTTTGATCCACTTGCGAAAAAAAAATTTGATTATTTCTTCTTTATCTTTGATCTATTTATATATTTTAAATCAGTGATGAGTCAAGAAAAGACTTATCGGATTAAACATGTTGCTTATTGGCAAATTTACTTCAAAGAGGATAGTATTTCTAAATAGGAAACTTTTTCAATTATAGATATTTTTTTATAAATACTTTAATTAATATTAATGATTGATTGTCAGTTGAATCTTTGGTATTGAAAAAGTAGGAAATAGGATAATCTATCCTATTTAGTCGCTTGAAGATGCAGAGTCAATAAGTTATTCGTTTATAATTATAGTTATAATTATTTCTACTTTCTATTATTTTGTATTATATAGATACTTTTTATGTATGTTAAAATATCTTTATGGATGTTAACGATCTTGTCTTGCTAAGACTTTTTCATAAAAATCGTTCCACATACAGATATCACATCCTATTCATATTTTAAAATAAGAAAATCAAAAGTCTAGATTACGATGTTTATGTACAACTGAACCAATGACTATTCATGATTCCATAATTGAATCAATTCCATACTGGTTCCAAATTAGAGGAATGTGATGGTAAAACTTCGTTTGAAACGATGTGGTAGAAAGCAACGTGCGACTTGAAGGACACGATCCATTGTGGATTTTTAGATCCACCATCTTATTTTCGATTTATCGAGGAATGAAGATGCTCTTGTCTCGACATTGTTTGTTCTGTTACACCCGAATCCTTTCGTTTTTTGTTGGGTTGTAAATTGTCTACGATGGAGCTCGAGTCGAAAAGTCGAAAGGATTTATTCATTTCTGGGGGGCAAGGATCTAGGGTTAATGCCAATCAATCAATTGGGACAACTTCGTAAACGTATATTCTATTCTATATAGAATAATAATATAGAAATAAAAAGGATCCAATCCAATTTCAACAAGTTTTGTTTTTAAATTGGAAACTTGTTGTGATTGATCAAACTTTTTCGATTCAAAGTGTATTACGCGGGAATCAACTGTCCATCGGATTCTTTGATAGAAATAAATCAAATTTCAAATATTTCCAATTCAAATGAAAGGGTATGTTGCTGCCATTTTGAAAGTATTAAGAAGCACCGAAGTAATGTCTAAACCCAATGATTTAAAATAAAGATTAAAGGATCCAAGAACAAGTAAACCCATTTTAATTGTCTCGACAGTCTCAATAACTGGATCACCCAAATCTCATTTTAAACGAGACAAAAAAAGCGGGTAAAGACAACTCAATAAATTAAATTGACTAAAGAGAAGAATTTCCTTTTGAGCTATTTGAGAGTTATTCAACTTGAGTTATGAGTACGAATGATTTCTTTAAAATTTTCAGGAAGGACAAAAAACGAATGAAATTAAAATCTAATTGATTTTCTAGGTTCATTCGAATCAAATCATTTTTTCTCGAGCCGTACGAGGAAAAAACTTCCTATACGGTTCTAGGGGGGGTATTGTTCATCTACATCTATCCCAATGAGCCGTCTATCGAATCGTTGCAATTGATGTTCGATCCCGAAGAGAAGGAAAAGATCTTAGAAAAGTGGGTTTTTATGATCCAATGAAGAATCAAACTTATTTAAATGTTCCTGCTATTCTATACTTCCTTGAAAGGGGTGCTCAACCTACAGGAACTGTTCAGAATCTTTTAAAGAAAGCAGAAGTTTTTAAAGAACTTCTGTCTAATTAAACCAAATTCAATTAAATTTAAAGAAATACCAAGGGGGGGGGGGTAGCGACTTATATATAACTTTGTATAATTTTTCTTTACTAGTTTTTTTGATCCCCCC